GTTCAGAAACGAAATGTTCCAAATGTTCCTGGAAATTCTTGCTCCCATTGGACCATTTGTATCTATATGCATCAGTATCCCGATTCATGGATCTCTCAGTTCGAGAAATAAGAGGATCAAACCATTTCTTCTGACTCTTTTTCAAATTTGATAAATGTTGGTTGATCGTATATTTCATTATAGTTATATGATTCAGAGTATCATTTCCTATTTGATCCCTTTGAATTCCATATTCGAAGTTACGATCGGATCTATTCATTAAAAAGAATCGATTCGATACATTTCTTATGTACCCATAGGTGCTATATTGGATTTGAATCAGATTTCGGATCAATCTATATTGATTGACTGCCTCCATTATGTTGTTGCTAGCAAATACCGCTGTTTTTAGTTTGGGATCTTCCAAATCATTCCCGCAGTAGATCCGGACCGATTTTTTTATGATCCTTCGAGAAAAAGATTCATTCTCCTCATAAAAAAGAGGAGGTAGAACCAATAAGGATTTCTTTTTCGATTCATCTCTGGAGTTGAATACCTCATTCAATAATTTTTTTTGATCCAACCCGTAGGAATCAATAGAAAAGGCAAATACCCTATGATACACCAGATCCGGCTCGGTTATTGATAGAGTGAATAGATCCGCCATTTCTGGGAATCTCTCTTCTGATTCAAAAAAATCGTGGCGTAACGTGTATCCCCCTTTGTTCCGGTCATGGAATAGATGAAAGAAATCAAAAAATGGATTTTTGTTCAAGAATGAAATCTTATTGGAACTGTCCATATCCGGTTCATCCTTTGGAACCAGATCCGGGATGTGATATGGTTCCGAAGGATGAATTGAGACGGTATTTTGTAAATACGTAATTATCTTGAATATATCAACCATTTCTTTATTTTCCGCTCGCCTGGAAGGGACAAAAGAAACATCTTGTTTTTTCTTCAACAATTTCTGATCTCTAGTGGACCTCTCAGTAGGATTCGAACCCAGATGAAGTTCTGACCATCTGTCAGAGAAAAAAGAACGAATTGATCTTGTAGGATTCCCAAGAAATTCTTCGATTTCTTCCGGAAGCAGATGATTATTCATCCGCTTCTCAGGTTCCGTGAATAGCCAGGACATGGAGGAAGATCCAAAAAGGCATTTCGGGAATCGATCTGATTCTATCTCTGTTCGTTCCATTTGAAGAAAGGAAGGATCCCAAAGAATCGATCTCTCTTTTAGTTGCTGAATCTCTGTTTGATCGATCAATGTGTGATATTCTGAATCCTCATTTCTAACGGAATCGAAATGATCTCTGGATTGATCAGAAGAAGATCCTTTCCATTGGCTAGAATCCGTTACTTGAACGAAAATAGATCTTGTGGAATCATATTGAATATTTGACAATACATTCCGTACCTTGCTAAAAAACCGATCCTTGTTTACCAACCACACATTGTCTAACCAAATCCAATTCTCTCTCGAGACGTTCCTCAAAAAATCCGATTCGTGCTGATTCTTCCCCCAACTAACGAAGAGATCTTGGCGGAATTGCCACATATGAAATTGAGCACAATTTTGCAAAGAAATACCCCACTTGTTTCTCGAGAAGAGATGGGAAACATGCTCAATATCATTGGATTGCATAGTTGCCCCAGCTCCTTGTTGTTTGAAGAAACTCTCCCCCTCAATTGGTCTTTTTTCACGAAAAGCAGACATGAGATAAGAAATCAAGTCTTTCCCTAAGATTTCGAATAGCTGTCCCGAATTCAAGTTGATTATGTTTCGTTTCTTCCTCGGAGAAAGACGATCAAACAATTCCCAATCATGGTCCTTGCGGATCGGATCATCCGTATAGGATAAAAAATGAAACTCCAGATATTTGCTATCTTTCTCTTTGAATGAGATCTCAATTCCAGCTATGGTTTCATTAGATATCTGACAACTAGAATCCCTCTTTTTTCCGATCCGGTTCCTCCACCACCGCGAACCCCGGTTAGATTCAGGCATGATACACTTTTTCTTTATTGGGAGAACCCAAGTACTCTCTTGCGGACCCATGAAACAACTCTCAGAAATCTTTTTCCCTTTTGGAAGATACAGGAGCGAAACAATCAACCTATTTCTATTGGAAGACCAAAAAGATTCTTCCAATGTCTCATTTCTGGGTCCAATGGAATTCATAGGTATAGGAAGAAGCCCCATCAAATAGAGATTTTTTCTTTCGACCATCTTTCGATTGTTAATACGAGATATAAGGACCACTACTACAAGCAGTACTACACCTTTGATCGTGAAATATCGATTGCTTGTTGCACCCTGTGAATCACGTGAAAGTAGGATACTCAAAATTCGGGGGTCAAAGAGTTTCATAAAACGTTCTTGGTGGAAAAAAATGTGAGTGAAAGATCCCACTGAATCGAATTTGATCCATGAATCTAAGAAATAGTGATAATTCTTGATCTCTCTCAATTCGAAGATCCAGGATTTGAATTGATGTCGTTTCATTGATTCCTCCTA